GCAAAGAACCTTTGCAGGATGATACTACGAACCCTAATGGAGCCAAGGAGAAAGCAGTTGCAGGCCAGGGTGAGACTTCGAAAAGACCCCCAGCTCTTTCTTTCTTCCTGGACTTTGCTGGCTTTGGATTCATTCGCCGAGGTCGTGTCTTAACCGGAACAGCCCCCAGGAACTAAGTAAATTCGGTGTTCGCAAATGAATCGTTCCTTTGAGATCATGGTTCCTCGTGTCATAGCCAAGATTGAATCGCTATGAAAGAGCAGGGTCCGTGACGAGTTAATCGCGGAATCAAAGACCGCAGTCACTTTACAAAAAATCCTTTCGCTTCTCCCCCATGCATTGATTATTCATCCTTAAGCCGAACAAGCCGGGGGCCCAATGCCTGCCAAGAAAGAATTGTTATGGATGCAATATCTCCAATATGGAATGAAATGTTCGCTGACATCTTTCTAGAGTGCTCTCACGGGTTCAGGAAAGGGCGCGGGACTCAATCTTTCTTCGCGCAAGTAGAAAGTTGGGGAAAGGTTTATGAGGTAGTCCCGGCGGATATCGTCAGTTGCTTTGACAGAATCCCCCTTCGGGTTAGGGGACTTTTGAACACGTTGCTTAGATACGTCGATGATACTCAACTTATTATTCTTATTCGGAATTTCCTGATCGTGGACATATTTGACAGAGACGGGCGGAACGATACCAATACACACATTGGTATTCCGCAAGGAAGCCCCATGTCGCCTGTCCTGATGAACATATATTTACACCAATTCGATCTTTCTTTAATGATGGAGGTTAACCTGGAGGTTCCTCACCTTCGTTATAATAGATACGCTGATGACTTGTTGATTGCTCTCCTGCCGGGACATGAAAAAGCCGTAAGGGATATTGTTCCCGAGGTGGAAAACCTCATGAACGATCTCCACCTTAAACTGGAGGTTGGAAACCCCGTCACTCAGGATCGATGTATCCATCAATGCGGAAGGGAATCCTCACTTCAAGGCACCCGCCGGCATAATTATGGAAAGGTTAGAGGCACTCGACTCGGCATGAAAAACGCGCTGCTCCCTCATCCTACATGATCTTTCATGTCTCGGATCCGAAGGCCTCCGCTCGGTCAACCCTCTCTGGAATTGCTGCCTTTTCCGGTTCTGCTTCCACTCCGCCCGCCATCCAGTGGATCTTCACCTGGCTAGGATTCTTACTCTCGAACGGGGGAACGCAACCTCTTTTATTTTTGACCCCGGCCTCTCAGTTCGTTTTAGGCCCAAGGGGTCGGCGTATTACCGAATATGTAAAAGCTTCAGCGCTGCGATTTTCACCTTCTTGTGATCACTTCTTTGTATGAAAAAACTTCTCAACAGTGCTGATCCACGAGCATCTCCTCCGGATTCAGTCGACCATTGAAGTCTGGTATTTCGATCTTAAAAAAGAAAAAGGAATCTTTAATAGTCGTCTGCCGGAATGGAAGAAAGCCGTTGAAAAGCAGGGGAAGTGGTCAGCCAGCCAGCGGCGAAAAGGATCATCTTTGGTTGTTTTTTTTCATTTGGTAAAATAAATATTCGTTCATAAGTCCTCTCACTAGTCAAAAGAGATGGGAAGTCAGAATCTATTTTATATATAGATTTGAATTCATATTCCCTTAGTGCGTTAGCGCTAAGGATAGAACATTAGATTAATCAGAAGGGGAGAAAGCGAAGATTTGAGTATGGGAGGGAGAATCCCTTTTATATAGAGAATCAAACGCATAAAGCGCTCGTCTTCAAGGCTTCATGGATGGCCCACTCTCATAACCCTCGCCTGGATGTGTTCTAAGAAACGAGTGAAGAGGCTAGAACCCGGTGTGAGGCTTGTGCCTCTTTCTATTAAGGGAATGAACTCTTTTCAAACTTAGCGCGCGATGAGTTTCGTAGTTAATTAACTATAGGGTATACCAGGTGCCCTCTTTGAGGGAAAATCGCTTGCTTGTGCTAAACTTGCAAGAGTCCATACAACACTCTCAGTTTCATAGTCTTTGCTGACTTCAGCCTCACATCAAGGCGGCTAAGAGGATGATTCGTTACATCAGAAGAGCAAAGGAGAGGAGAGAGAAGGTTTTCTCTCTAGGGATGGGCTTGGTTCAAACAAAGAAAAATAACCCGCAGCTAAAGATGGGTTTGCCCGCTTTGATAATAAATATTAATCATATTACTTACTTAGTATTGGTAGGCTTGCTCGCTTTCCGTCTTTACTTACTATATTTAAAAAAGTGGATGGTTAATACTAAAGTTTACAGGTTTCTCGGACCGGAACTTGTGATTCATCTCCTAACTTCGCTAATTCGGTATCTCTTTGTACGCAGGGATGTGACTTGGGACCGGGTTGGCCTTAAAGGGTTGATTGTGGAGATCCACGATCTCTTCTGCCTTCGGCTTATTAGGCTGATTGTAGAGAGATATCTGATCGGATCTGTCTTCCATCTTCAAGTTTCACTCAGACGTAACTCCGATGTGAGGCAGTGTCACACCAAAATACCCAAGAAGCGAAGGATTCAAGGTAGCCGTACTGGAGCTGGATTTCATCCTTTTCAGGGGGAGTTCCTAGATAGTGAATATTAGAATTAGATAGCTCATCCATATGGATCAGTTTGTATGCTATACATTCCTTAGATACCTGCCATTCCTGCTGTCAGCCAAGGGCTTTAGCGAAAGCTGTAAGCTCGAAAGCAGGAAGGCTAAGGCTCTTTCGCCCCCCCCTTTCTCTCATCCCAAGATAAGTAGCTTGGTCCATCTTTATTTCATTTGGATTTCTTATCCCTGAGAATGCACTATTGATAATGCACTATCTCGTTGAAAGGTTCTATTTTGCTTGAAAAATAGAATATTACTTCGCTACCTTTCTCTGAGCTCTACTGGGCTAGCTTTCTCGCTCAACTTTCTTACTCGTGCAAGAGGTAGTTATATAGTGCCACCCAGGTTTGGAACCCATCCTCGGCTCCATCGTAGTAGCGAAGGAGTTTAATTGATTTCATTTTTCCCTTCCTATATAAAGCCATTAAAGGCGACTTCCCGTCTTTCTTGATGCTGAATTCCCTACTACTTATTTAGCTCTTAGCTAGGGCGATACTCCCAACAAGGCTAGAAGTGAAGTCTCGGTTAGTATAATACCTCGAAGAGATTATGGTGAAATCAACATAGCCAGCCATCGCTAAAGCAAGCAAGCGTACCAATACTAAGTAGTCAGATGATTACTATTCATTAACACGGGAGACAAGCCACAAAAGGGCTCCCCACATACGCAATTCTGGAGTTACGAGTTCGTTTGCTAAAGATTCTGGGCATAAGAGTTCTGACGCTCTTGGCCTTGGCACTTGCTTAGGTGACTTCCCGCCTTTCTTTCTTTCTGATGTTGTCACTAGAGCCGTAAAGATTCCATCTTCTGGGCAGAGCAATTCCTTAAAATCTCGATTCACAAGTCAAGTACGAAAAAAGGATGCTAAAATCGGATAAGAAGAAAGAACCTCTATTCTGGCCTCCATGGCCACGACCAAAACCATCTTCAGCTGGATAGGTTAGGCGTCGCAAGGCTGGCTCGAGCTTTTGCTGTTGAACTGGTCGTTGGACCATATTTGGTTTGATCATACATAGGACCTTTCGCTTGGTCCAGGGATTTCCCTTCAGTCCTGAGCATCTCCTCAGCAGCCCGAAACATACGACCATCTTTTACTATAGAATATAGTAAAAATAGAATTAGAAGAAGGGTCGGAAAAGAAGTAGCAGAATCAATCTGCCGGTCAGACGACGACTAAGAAGAGGAAGAGCTCGGAGATGGGAAAGCTGCTAATTCTATGTAACTTGCTTTTTAATGTGATAGCCGTTAATTGGCTTTGACAGTTTCTTTTGTGTCAAATTCCTATGACTCTTTTCCATGAAGGAGGGAATCGGGCTCTAAGCAAGAAAAGCAGTTCTGTTGGCAAGCAGCTAAGGGCGGTAGCGAGCTCAAGGTTTTCCCCTCTGAAACGAGTACTTCTAAGAGAGCTCTAATAGGTGTTTGCTCGTTAAGAGACCGATGGAAGCCGCTCTTCTAGTGATCGATCAGAAGATTGAGAAACAAAGGAGTTATTGATATGCCGCAGGTTGGTTCAAAGGCATTCATTGGAAATTTATTCTCTTCCCATCCCACTTGGATAAAATCATATTTCTCATATTTCGAAAACAAATGAGTGGCTTACTAGAGCCTCGAGAGCAGAGCTAGGGATTATTGTCTTGTTTCCGTGTCCAACCCGACCGACGGGTTCTCCTGATTGATCGGTCTTTATCGGTTGGTTCGTTCGGAAGAAATGAATGAAGATGGGACGAACCACCAACTGTTTCTGTTTCTCTCCCAGTGGATCAAACCACTTATGCTGGCTCAGCCTTCTTAGAAGTAGATCGATATAACCCTTACTGGATGAGCTTCTTTGCTGCCACCAGCACTGCTTTAAATAAAGCGCAGTGAATAACAATCCAGACTTCTTGCCTAGTCTTACCACTGATTTGGCAAATAAGAAAGCGGCAATCGCTGATTCTGAAGAAAGACGACCAGAGATGATCAAAGGGACCCTAATAAGGAACCCCTTACGCAATTGATTTTGATGCAATGTATTTTGAGGGGAATAAGGGCAATTCTCTTTCCAGTTTGATCACCAGGCTTATGTTCGCTGCAATTGTTTATGGAATCCGGCGGGAAAGGAACTCTCGGATTTTCCATGGGAAATCATTTTATGCTGGTTATGTCTGTTATGAGATTGTGTTTTGGGTTAGGGCTAGAGTGAATTCCTTGCGTGGGCTCCCCCCCTCGCAGGAAAATAGCTGGTTCCTTCACTCATGGGGCATTTCTCCTGCTATCTTTAACTCTTAGATCATTGCTTGTAGTTCTCCTCCTTGTGTAACGGGTGCTTAGGGCCTGCCCTGTGTTCTTTGTTTCGTTTGCCTGGGGTATGCCCCAGTGTATTTGTACTGGTTTTATCTTTTAATTCATTATTACTAAAAAAAAAAAAGATAAGTCATGTATTATAATTGAAGTGATTTCCGGGAGAACAAAGTGGATTTATGAGCAAATTCTGGCATGAGAGGGCCAATGAGACAGAACACTGTTGGATGCATTCCTTCGCTAGCAGGGCTTCGGCCCATCTCAATTGAAGAGTCTTCGGTCAGTAATCTCGTACTCTCGACCGGCTCGAACCACTACGTTATCCATGTTCCGGCTCATTCGTATGCTCATCCTATTCATGTCACCAGAACCTGTAATAAACCATCATTTCAAACCATCCTGTTACAGGGAATCTTTGGATATCAGTTCGAAGGGAGCGCCGAACACCGAAAGTGAAGTAGCTCCTACCTACAGGAGCATCTGCCTTTTTCGGGGGATCGGGAAGAGGAAATCTGGTGTGAGGTCTGAGGTCAACGGTAATATGTCACCCCGCTTTAGCTTTAATGAGAGTACTCTTTCCATTAGGAGTTTCCCCCAGCTGAGCTAGGCTACTTCCCTAATGAAACAAATATAGCATAAACGTAAGAACCCAACATAAATAATATAAAAAAAGTATAAAATTCATATAGCGGCGATAAACGAATTTAAAATATTAGATCGATTCCAGAGGTCGGTCTTCTGTCTGATGAGAATAGGCTCAGGCTCTGTACGGCCATTTTAGTCTTTTTTTATGGCGCGAATCCTGTTAAGCGTTAGAGAAATTCCGGTCTTAAGCAGCCCTGGTATAGTCGTCAATCAGTTGGATTACCATTCCATTATTAGTTCTGGGGTGAAGGACTTCGGCCTCTTTTAAGCAGAAAGCATTCCAAGCTCTCTTCTATAGGAAGGAATAACTATCGATGTAGGATCTCTTTCAAGTAAAGTACAATATCGACTTTCATTCCACTTTATCAAACTAGAGTAAGGTAGCGAAGTCAAATATGCATTAGAGAGTCGAATATGCAAGAAAGCCAATAGGCGCTCGTGATCTTCCTTGATTTCAGGAATGAGTAGGTGTCTTTTCATTTTAAAGTAGTCGGTGCTTTTCCATTTGATTTGCAATCCCCTTTTTCTAGTTATGCAGTTGATGATCGGATATGAAAGAACTAATCTACCTTCTATAAATAGAAAGTTGCTGCTTTCCTCTTATGAGGATTCACAGCTTGAGTAAGTAGGTAACCTAAGTCCAGTCTGATCTGAGGGAAGCAGTCCCAAGTCAGTAGCGAGTACACCACTCTGAGAGCCCAGAAACAAAGATCCCATCCCGTACCCGTAAAGCATAAGAAACAAGTCTTCTCCTTTTTCAGAGAATGTGTAAGCACCCTAGAGTAGAGGGGGAGGCCCATTTCCTAGCCTAGTTTTAAGCAGAGCAGCACCATCCTAGTCCAGAGCAGTACCTCTCTCTATGGGCTCGAGGCAAGACAAGCAGCCCGCTTCGCTTCCTTCGTCTCATTACAGGGAAGGATAGGACCTCGGTCGGTTCCAAGGGTGAGGAAGAAGTGCCATCTGCTTAATCGGAAGAATCCGCTGAGACAAAAGCATTAGCAGAGGCTGAATCAGCTGCATCAGCAAGCGAATGCCTTTCTTAGAATGGTTCGGAAACCCAGTGAGAATCACCTTCTCACCCCGAATCCTAAGATCCAGGGAGGTTGGCTAGAAAGAGAATTTCCAAATCTAAAGAAGAGGCTGAAGCATCAGAATCCGCTGAAACTAAGGCTGAGAAAGCCAATAGCGGGGCTTTTAAGCCACATCACGCTTTTCAGGGACCGATCAAAAGCCGTTTGTTTTTCGTTAAGAGACTTTTTTCTCTGATGAAAACTTAAATCTTGGAGCTAGGGCTTCATTCTATGGGTAAGGTAAAGTTGATAAGCTACTTACTTACTTAATTAAGTTACAGAGGGGCCTCCCTAACTCAAGTAGGCTTGCCTGATTCGGTATGTAGTAACAGGGGTTGACTTCTGGATGTAGGATCGCCGACCCCATTCCTCGAGCTTTTGAGTTCTCCACTTCAACTTCCTGAGCTGACCTTCAAAAAGCAGAAACCACACCAGCCGGATAAACTCACAATTTTCACATATCCTATCCGACCCTCTCTTTTCGCAATTCTCACATCTGTCTAGTGGACGAGAAAGAGGAGATCTAGATTAGTCACCAGTGGTCAGTTGAATCATCATCCTTGGAAAATCCGCCAATCTCCTACTCTCCCGCACCCTGACCCAATGCACTTGATGGTAAGTGCATGCCTTCTTCCTTAGAGGTAGGTCTCCTCACATTGCATGCCTGAACTGCCCTGTGCAAGACCTGACCTTTGGCCATCAAAAGAAGAGAAGGGATGCCTAGGTCTGCCAATTCCCTTTAACTCTATCTCACTTCCCTATCCCTCGCATAAGAGGAGACTCGCTGACCAGAAAGAATAAGTGAATCCGATACATGAACTCCAACCAGTGCTTTGGTTTAGCTTGACAATGGGCCTTTCTCTTTGCTGACTTGGATGCCGTTCAATCCACAGCATAAGGAGACGGAAGCCCTAGGTCAACTGTGATTGTGCCAGGCGAAGCGGCATTCAGACAAAGAGCGCTTTGCCTTCTTCCTTTCACTCGATTGCATTACAAAAAGACTACTTTGTAAAGTAACAACTTCCTTTTTCTGTGATCGTTACCCAATCTTATTCAGCATTCCCTGTTGTGGGTCAGGATTCGCTCTTCTATAGTGAATGTGGGGAGTCCGCTTGCACTCCTCTCATAGGATTCTTACTGTCCTCTAAGCCCATGAGAGTGGTTGGCGTCAGAATCCTTACATCAAGCTCCTCTTGACAATGAAGACCTAGGGCCAAAGGATCTCAGGCATCCCGCACTCACTTGCAGGAGTGGGACCAGCACCGTTCGTTCCACAGTCAAATCTGAAGTCGGAAGCATCAGTCTTTTATCTGGACATTGGTAAGCCTTTGAGTTTGAGGAAGGCCCTCACCCCTATTTCCAAGCCTTGCTCTCGTCATTCAAACAAGAAGAGGAAAAAGTACCCCCCCATTTTTATCAACCTTTAGAGTAAAACTTATGTCGTTCTCTAGTTACTATGCTAGAGGGAAACAAAGGAACATCATTTAGACTGGGTAGGCACATTAGGAAATCCCAAAAGGATAGACACTGACCGTAAAAGGACAATGCTCTATTCAAATGCCGTTTCTCCTGCTGTATGTATTCGGATTCGTGTTACCGAGAACCTCTCATAGCAGGTGTTATAGTCTAAATGATAACTGATGGGTCCAGGGTAGAGACAACTGAAATATGAATCAAAAAACGAAAGAATTTCAGGGAAATCCCATGTTTTACTCAAAATCAAATTAAAAGGAATGCAAATGCCAAAATGGGTTGAAAAATCATTTGATAATAGTCCGAGAACTTCCGAAAAGAAACAAAAAGAACTAATTCGGTTTTGGAAAGAGTTTTACACTGATTTATGTCTTAAGACTAAAAAGAGTGGACCACAGACTAAATCAGTTCAGTATAAGAAGGATGTCTTCGATAAGTTGCATCAACAAAAAGCCAGTTTCCCATTAAGCAAAGAAGAATTACTTAAACTCCAAATTGAGATAGAAGACTTGACTATGTCGTTCGATGAAGAATCTATCTTTCCGACAATTCCCAACATAATCAAAATCTTAATCAGTAATGATAAGATAAGTGCTAAGGATTTTCTCAAAGGTAGGGCACTCGAAAAGGATGATATTGAATTGCTTTCTGAGTTCGGTCAATATACAATAGAGGCTTTAATAGTTCATGTACTAAGTATGGTTTTTCACTCAGTTAAGCATGACTCACTAATTCGTGTTGCTTCTTTGGTTGAACAATTAGAGTATAGTGTCCGGATGCAAGCATCATTATTGAAATGCCGCCGGTGTCAAAAACCGTTTTCTACGGCCATAGATGATGTTTATCAAATGAATGAGGTGAGGAAAAGATCGAAATTGGTGATGATGTATCCCTTTGGTTCCGGGTTAGTTCAATTCATGGTGGAAAGGGAATTGATCCATTTAATGAGTAGTGATTTGAGCGAGCGAGTTAAGATTAAGAAAGGATCTTATTTTCTTCCAAGTCATCTCTACGCTGTCTGCAACTTTGATATATCATTACTACCGATCAAGCTCAACATGCCTATGGTAAGCCCACCTCTAGATTGGAGGAGTGCCTGCCCGCCGGGTCAAAAACCTTGGACCCTGTCCGATCTATCAGGGGGGTACTTAAGTAGGCCAACAGTTGAATTATATGATCGTTACCGCCTGTTAACTACTGGTAATATTCATCATTTTTATATTAGCTTAAATAGTAATTACGAGAAACTATGTGAAGTAATGAACAAGCAGCAGCGTCAGGCCTTTCAAATCAACAGTGATTGGTTGAAATATCTTAAAAAGAATGAGGAGATATTTGTTGAAAATGGTTTACTCATGCCTAAATTTCTTGCCTCTATGAATATAAAAGAAGTTTCCATCTTACTTAGAGAGTATCATATGAAGGATGAGGTTATTAACCAATTATGTAGCTTTACCGAGTTGTTACAGACTGTATCTAAGAACATACAGCGTGCTTGTTATGAGCAATTGATTCTCAAGCTGGCAACCGCCTACGATGGTTATAATTTTTATTTGCCGACCTATCTCGACTTCCGAGGTCGAATCTACCGCAGTGGAATCTTGCATTTCCACGAGCGTGATCTAGCAAGAAGCCTGATCATCTTTGCGGATAGCAAATCTATGGACAATAATGAGAATAATGACACATCTATGGACAATAATAATAAGAATGATATGTATGAATTCATATCTATCGCTGCTACTTGCAGCCATTACAAGACTTTCTCCTTTTATAATGAGACATTAGAGTGGTGGTTTAATAACATCAAATCTGTGAACGGTAAGGCGGTTTTCGACTACGTTCGGGAGGCAAAACGCCCTTTTCAGTTCCTCGCCAATACAATTGGAATCTTAAATAACAAAAAGAAGGTTTGGAGGTGCTACCCTATTACCCAAGACGCCTCAGCGAGTGCATATCAGATAATGAGTTACTTTTTGTTAGATGAAACCCTGGCTAAGAGAACGAATCTCATCCCATCTTCGGATGGTCAAATCCAAGATGTTTATTCATTCATCCTCGAAGATCTCAAGGAGTTCATGAAAGCAGAACTGGGGAATGATCTATCAACAATCGTTAGCAACAACCTCACTCGTAAGCTAGTCAAAAGTGTCTTTATGCCAATGATCTATGGCAAAACAGTTATGAGCACGGCCAGCGATCTAAATGACGATCTTTCTCACTACATCACTTATAAGGAATGCTTCGAAGTCGCCTCTGTCTGCTTTAAGTTCTGGAGGACGAAATTTCCAGGCATGGAATGCCTGATCCGGTTGATCCGCAATATTGGCTGGTTCTCGTCTGCTAGGGATAAACCTGTTATCTACAAAGTGCCTTACTTTTACACGGTACAGGATTATATGATAATTGAGCCCATAAATATATGGGTTTATGATAGACATCCTAAGAAGAGGCGTCAGGTCACTCTCAGAGTTTCTTCTTCAACGAGAGATCGTAGGAAGACGGAAATCTCTACCTTCGTCAACTTCATCCATCAGAGGGATGCCTATATTGCAATGAGTGTCGTAGACTTGATGCTTTTAATGAATGCTCCTATATACACAGTACACGACAACTTTATAACTACAACTTTGTATAGCGAAAATATACCAATATTTTATAGCGGCGTCTTTAAGAATATGGACACTCCACTTTCAATCATCAACGATTTCATCTATATGAATGTTATTAAACAGATTGTTTTAAAGGAAAAAAGTGGACCGACTCAGGGTTTGTTTAAAAATGGGGTCATCTCAAAAGAGATTCTTAATAAATACTTAACGGCTCATATACCTAAGAACATAAGCAAGAAGAAGATGGCAATTTGGGAAGAAAGGAAGTCAGGAATAATATCATCTTACGAGAAATATACTCGTATTGTATGCGGTGATTTTAAATCCCCTAAGGATGGTTGGCTAGCTCATGAGAAAAAGTGTGAGAACTTCAAGTTAAAGCTAACATCCAGGGATGGAGTTCAATCTTACTGCGTACACTATTAACTATGATGCATCAGATGAAGGCATACACCACAGACAGCGCAACTACTGGACCGTTATTGAATCGCTTGTATCAAAAGATTGAACGAACAACACACCAAGATCCGCATCCAGGGTTAATCATTGCTTCACATCACTTCTGCGAGCCTTACCCTCTTGTTAACGAGATTGACCTACTCTGTCTTGCGACCATGGATCTCTTAATCCAGTTTTCTTACCCATCCTTATCTGGTTACGGTAAGTTCACAATTTCCTTTACCATGAAGCGATCTTCCGGAGATGAGATCTCATTTACGCTAGGTCATGCTATCCCCTTGACTTATCAAGATGGTCAGTTAATTCCAAAGAATGAGGTCTATGCTCATATATATAAAGAGATTATGAGATATGCTGAAATCTACGATGGAGATTATATAGTTCGACTCATGATCCGAGTCTATATGGACGGCAGCAAAAAGATGGATATGCCTGCCTTATCTTCTGAGGAGAGAGATCGCTCACTTTCTTCAATCATTCCCGCCGGATTGAGTGAGATCGAGCCAATAATAGCAAGAGAGATCCGAAATCGTAAGCGTAGCTATCCAACCCATATCACAGCACTCAAACCATGTCGCACTGAGCTGAAACCATTCATTGTTGCCGATACCGAGACTATACTGATCGATAACGTTCATAAGACTTATGCTGCTGGTCTCTTGATGGTTCGTCCCGGTGAACAGATCGATGATATTATGATTGATACCTACTTCAGTGAAGACTATTCTATCATCTTGGATTCCTTTGAAGAAAGGAGTACTAAGGTACTTTATGACTTGGTATTGAGGATATCAACGATTGTGAGACAAGAACAATCCACTTTAACTATTTACTTCCACAACTTTTCTAGATTCGATGGAATTCTCTTGCTTAAGCACCTAGCATGTCATCATAAGAGTTACAAGCTCAAACCACTGATGAGGAACAATAGGCTTTACGAGTTAGCTGTCTATTCTGGTCAGAAGATGTTATTCCGCTTCAGAGACTCCTTGAATCTACTCCCTGGCAAACTGAATGCCCTAGCTAAGAATCTATGCCCGGGTCTAGGCCAGAAAGGCACTATCCCATATGAAGAGGTTACACAGTCAAATCTGGTTAGTATGAAAAAAAGCTTGTTAGACTATATGAAGCAGGACATCCTTCTCCTTGGAGGTGTAATGCTAAAAGCTCAAGAGATATATTGGAAGCTGTACAAGGTGGACATAGAAAGCAAGATAACAATTTCCTCACTGGCTCTAAGCATCTTTCGTATGAAATACTACGATGATTCTAATTGGCCAATCCACATCCCAAACAAGAATGAAGACAGCTTTATAAGGCGTGCCTACTACGGTGGTCATACAGATACATACAAGCCATATGGCGAGGACCTATACTACTACGATGTGAACTCCCTCTATCCCTTTGTCATGAAGGAATTTCCAATGCCTGGTGGTGTGCCTGTCTGGCATGGAAATCTGGAAGGCAAGGACTTAGATAGCATGTTTGGCTTTATTGAGGCATATGTGGTCTGTCCGAAGACTATCAAGAAGCCCTTTCTACCCTATCGAGACAAGAATCACACTCTCATCTTTCCAACCGGGGAATTTGTTGGAGTGTACTATAGCGAGGAGTTAAAGTATGCAAGAGGCCTAGGCTACACTGTGATCCCAATCTCAGGCTACCTCTTTGAGAGGATGGAAAGCCCATTCAGGGACTTTGTTAGCTCACTCTTTGAGAGCAGGTTAGAGGCAAGGAAAGAAGGTAATGAGGCCATGGCATATGTATACAAGATCCTTATGAATTCGCTATACGGTCGATTTGGCATTAACCCTAAAAGCACGACAACCGAGGTCTGCGATGAAGATCGATACAAACATTTGATCAGGCATAGTGAGTTGATATTCGGTGATATGCTTAGCGAGAACAACTACATCGTAGCCTACCATAGCAATACCGAGAAGGGCTCAGATTATTGGAACCCACCGAAGAACTCTGCTGTCCAACTAGCTGCTGCGATCACAGCCTCTGCGAGGATCTATATGTACCCTTATATCTCAAGAGAGGACTGCTACTACACGGACACAGACTCAGTTGTGCTTGGTCAGCCACTACCTCCAGAAGTGATTACTTCTTCTGTCTTAGGTCAGTTTAAGCTAGAGGACAGAGTCATGAAAGGATACTTTCTCGCACCGAAATCCTATTTCTACATCGCAATAGATGGCACCAATGTACTCAAGTACAAGGGACCAGCGAAAAACCAGGTCTATCCAGAATGGTTTGAGTCACAGTACGCGGACCCATCTCGTACAGAACTGGTACCGGTGGAAGCCAACTTCCGGATTGATTGGCACACTCTGAACATCATCAAGAAAGACACATTGGTCAGGCTTGGGATTAAGCTGGGGACCAAGAGGATACCAGTATATCACAGAGATGTCTGGGTGGATACTGATCCAATTGATATCAATGACTTGTCTTGCCTAGATCACATTGGAAAACAAATCATCAAATCACTAAGGAATGCTTTAATACAACTACAGACTGAAACGCAAATTCTCAATGAGAAATTATCTCAGAAGGAAAGAGAGAAAGCCGAGAGAGACAAAGAGATGAAAGAACTGTTTGATGCTCAGAAGAATACAGAGAAAATGATGCACACTCAATCCACTACAGAGATACAGACTCGTCTGACTGAAGACAGAACGCTATTAGATAAAGAAGAAGAAGAACCAGTTACTAACCCTACATTAGACGAGAAAACTCAGACAGACGAGAAGATACCTAATACAGACGAGGAGAGACCTAATACAGACGAGGAGAAACCTACTTGAAAGACATGGACAATGTATCCAAATGGATAACTATCCAGAACAGATGAAGAAGCGCATCAAAGACCCGAGCATTAAGACTAGCAAAGAAGCAGAAAGGCGAACCCTTCTATTTGATTTAATTAGGGGGATTTCCTTTATTCTATGATACTCCAACAACAGCTGATTTAATAGCAGCCTATTCATGCCTTTCCTTAGGTCAATCGGAGTGAAGTTACTTTGATTTCTTCTTAGTCTTCTACTTCCCTTCCCCTGCTTTGGGTGAAGTTTCTTGCTTCCCTTCCGCGCTTGCCTTAGCCTTCGCCTGAGTATGAATCCCACCGAGAAAGACTAATGCAATAAAAAGCACTAATGGCACAGCATCGGTTACGGATTCAATCACATCAGTGAATTTCACAGTTACGGATACAAGTACTCAAGCACTAGAACCGCTTACTGATTCAACAACGGTTACTGATATGCCATTAAAACCGTCTACGATCACTCTAAGAACGGTTCTTCCTCCAGCAGCCTATTCTTTCACAGCTTCTATGCCAAGGGCAGAAGGTCTTTTTGAATGGGTTGCCCTGGGTTTAGTTAGCCTGCTTCCTCTCTGTTCAAGGAGCGCTTATTCCCACAGCTTCTTCGGGAGCAACTTATTCTTGTGCTACAGTACAGAACAAGGCATTCGAGCAAAGGCATGAAGAAGCCTAGCCTTTAGTTCACTTGCAAGAGAGAGGGCCCAGAGAGAGTGAGAGTGCCCTTATTTATACTACGTCCTTACTTTCTTCGATGCGAAGAATAGCCTAGTAAAGTTGCCATATTCACAAGGAAGCCATAGACCGATGGCATAAAATGAGTTAGATTTCCTGTGCTAGCAAGAAGCAATTGGGAGGAATACCCCTTCGGGTAGCTCATCAGGATGAAAGAAGCAGCCATAGCATGAAAGAAAGAGAAGTAGAGTAGGATGAAGGAAGCAGAAGTGATAGGCAAGCGTGCCTGGAAGCGCTAATGCTATTGTAGCAGCTCCTTAGCCTCCATTAACTTCTTTCAGTCCTCCATTCTCTCTTTGGAAATGTGTATAACCATACACTCATCTCATACCAGATACTGAATCTAGGGCTAAGTTCCAATCTTTCAACCTTTGGGATTTCATCGCCTGGAATCAACAAGCAGAGGAGGAAGCCTCGTGGAAAGAACTGGGCTCCCTGGTGGAATGAACAGTAGAGACAAAGGCACGGTGTTTTTTCGAAAAAGAGTCATAAGATACAAAACGATCAATAGGAAATTGAATGCGATCGGATCTACGTACCTTATCAGGACTAGAAACAGGAAGAGGATGATCTTCGGGGACTCGAGAGAGAACGGGCAGCTCAACGGTTGTTGGCACAGGTCGGGGTCTCCTAAAATACGTCTTAAGTGGAGGTTGATCCACTCTCTCAGCAGAAGGCAGCTCTCCTATAGGAAGATCCTGCGAAACCTCAACAGGCTGCTCTCCTATAGGAAGATCTTGCGAAGCCTCAACAACAGAGCCAGTGGTGTGAGGTATCGGTGCTTGATGAAGAACGGAAGAATGCGGTATCACCACCTGAGTCATCATAGGCTCCAAACCATCAAGTGAACTCTCCCCCTGCCGGCTCGATTCTGTCATCCAATCTAGATGGCGCCTTGGTAAAGGGAGAGAGATCCTCATAAAAAGTGACATGGCGATAAATATGCACTTTTCCAGTGGTAAGATCATAGCACTTTTATACCCTTTCTGATCTGCAGGGTACCCCAAAAAGACGCATGCAGTGGATGTGGGAGAAAGCGTCATGGCGAAGACTGTCGGGTACATGTATATAGCAAATGCACCCAAAGACTCGCAGATCTGAATAGGAAGGTGGCTGTCCCAGGATAACTTCAAAAGGCGATCTGTTTCCCAACACAGGAGTCATGGTCCGGTTGATTAGATAGGTGGCAGTTAACACTGCTTCGTTCCAAAATCTCTTTGGAACATCCTTCTCAAAATTAGAGATAGGGCCTTCTTTTATAGAGAAGAGAGACTAGCAAGATATACACGGTGACAAGGAGATCGACGAATCTCATGAAACAAAGCCTTGAACAGGACGAGAGAGACGAGAGGAGTGGCGTACCTCAGGCATGTTGTCTGGAACTGGATCATGGCTTGAGTCTGGAGAGGGAGAAGCGTTGGTTTACTGATCTCTTTCAGGTCCTGGCTGAGCTTCAACAAGATCTGGTGTTACACGAAGTCTCTTTCTGGTATAAACTCTGTAAGATGGTGTATGAGTAACAGGCATCTCTGGCTGATATAGATGAGTAATCTCTCACTGTGAGACTGTCCTCCAGCAAAACGTCGACTAATCAGTGTAGCAGAAGTGGAAGTGGAAGCAGTGGAGGCAGAAGGTCGCAAATCCCCACTCCCCCTGAATTGCGGCCGAGGGAGAGAAGTCAGATCGCTGCTCATCGAAAGTCACATGACGAGAAATGTGCATTTTCTTCGTGACAGGATCATAACAATTATACCCTTTCTGTTCCAGAGAGTGTCCATAGCCTAAGAAGATACAGACATGAGCTCGAGGGGTTGGGTTGTCCCTTAATCGAGCAGGGACATGAACAACACTGCGGCAACCAAAGATACGGAGATGTTGATAGTCTGGTTCCTGTGAGACGAAAATGAGGAGTCTCACCATCAAGAACCAAAGTAGGAAGCATGTTGATAATATAGAAAGCAGATAGCATAGCTTCAGGTCCCTATCTATAATAGGAACATGACCCTAAAATGAGAGGGCTCGAGCAATTTGAGCAATGTGACGTTTCGTTCAGAAACTCCGTTTTGTTCTGGAGTGTCACTGCATGTTCTCTGATGCACAATTCCATGATCATTCAAGCGACGAAGGAAGTTCATTCTCGGCTTATATTATAACCTCAATTGTCAGTTCTTAGTGTCTTAATCTTTTTCTCAAACTGCTTGTTGATTTCTTTTTGGAAGATAGAAAAGACATCATCTTTTTGCCTCATGAAGTCAATCCAAGTATTTATGGAGGGCTCGAACAATCTCAGCTGATCAACATTGAAGACGGGGTGGCGGGCAGTTCTAGTTTGAACGCATTCTCCCCGACCTTCTCTTGCAGAGTGAACGGTCCCGCAATGGTTTAAGCTTGCGGTTGGTACCCGCCTTCCTTAGGCAACTTTAACCACACTCGATCTCCCACCTTTCACTTATGATCGGTTCCGTGTCGGTCGTGCCTTTGCTTCTGCTGCCTCTGCGTTTTCTCCAGAGTATCAGCAACCTGCCGGTGGTACCGCCGTTCTCCAGGAAACTAACGGCTCGCTGCTGTTCAGCCGCTTCTCTAGGAGATGTGCCGCTGACTGGGTTAAGGACACAACCATCGTCCGAACCGTCTGCTACCAAGTCCATGGGGGCCTTTGGCTTTGGTTGGAACCCATAACAAACTGAAAAAGCACTTCTGCCGGTCGACGAATGCGTGCTCCGGTTGTAGCAGTGTTGAATGAACGGCAGGGACTCATCCCAGACACGTCGGGTGGTCCCGATGTTAGATTCTCAACATTTGAACCGACGGTTCTATTGGTGACCTCCGTAACATAAAGAAAAATCCTTCACTCAGCAATAAGGGGGGCTACACTTTCTTTAAAAGGTTTTTAATTTTCCGTTGTTCACGCCCCCGCTCTTGATTTTTACTCCGATTAGAGTAAAGTCAAGCGGTACTGAGAAAGGAAGTCTGCTATGGTAAAATCAATCTATCTTTCCGGCTAGCGGTAAGTGAAGTAAGGAAAGTCGTTCTAGTTAAGCCAGATCACCGAAGTCAACTCCTTCTTTTTAGGGAAAGTCAAGCTAAAGCACTCTTTAAGTCAGGGAGGCTCGCTTCTGTTAGTCGCTTTTAAGAGACAGCTGTTGCCGGGCCTACGTCTCCTCTCTTTCTGGGAGGCGCTCACTCGGCTAGTAGAAACTACTCGTAGCGGTAAGCGATGAGGTGGAATAAAAAATCTATCTCGACGCCGAGAATTTTTTCTAAAAGGGATTGTAGTCATTCTTCTTTGATACGACTTCACACCCTCAACAAAATTAAAAGCACCTAAAATTAACAGAAGAAGGTCCATCCCTTTCATCCACTGAAAAAGCCAAGCAAGCTCGGCAAAATAGCCTAGAAAACAAAAAAGACCGCCGAAAAATAGAGGTAATATGGGTTGAATTCTTCTGGGTAGGCTATCTTTGAAAAATAACAAGCCCAAAAAAACCCAAAAATGCATAAAAACGAAGATGAATAATCCGTCGGGGATTCCCAATATGGTTGTTTTGTCACTAGGTGCAGACAGGATTCCTATGAAAAGACTTATTAAGAAATAGAATAATAATGCATTTAGAAATGCCCACTTCGTGCGCCTTGATAAGCTTATAAAGATGATGCAGGCCCCCGACAACAGGGCGGCTAGCTTCAGGGGATCAATTAAATAGAAATCATCATAGTAGAAGAATCCATAGATGAATTGAATAATGAGAAGCAAAATCCAGGACAAACAACGTTTATTACGGATCGAACTTGACTGTTCTTTTTCCAAAAAGAATGAGAGCGCATAGTAGCAGACTTGCTGAAAAGCTAGAAAAAACCCCCACTTTGCTAGCCCTTGATCAAGGAAGTATCCACAAAAGATGATTAAATAGGCATAAGGAAATAAATTGATTAGAATAAGAAAGCAAAAAAGAACTAAAGAAAGGATTTGCCAATCTATCCCTTTCAGGTGAAGACTACTTAGAACGCTAAGAAAAACACACAGAAGAAGAAGGTGTCGTACCCTTACTGGTTTTAATTGGAACTTAAAGTTCAATAAGAAACAGGAAAGCTGAGCAATAACCTGTAATGGATTAACTAAATTGCCCTTTTCTATTTCCGGAAACATAAGTTGATAACTATAAACAAAAATACCAAAAGAACTTATCAGGAAAAAATCTTGTAAAAAGAATACGAGCGTGAAAGCATTTTTCATCTTTCTGAAAAGCCATGTATTATTAATAAATTCTTTCGTTCTTTCATATACCCCCCACATAATCTCAATATAGATATATAGATAAATTAACAACCAATATATAGCACAAAATAGGTTTAAACTAAGAAAGTAAGGATAATCAAAAGACCATGCTGCTCCCGCCAAAGCAATAAAAGCAGCCAGAAGAGCTGATCCAGTCCCGAATACTGTCGGACAATTATCAAATGATTTTTCGACCCAGTTAGGCATTGTTCAATCCTTAAAATAGGTTTTTGAGTAAAACTTGGGATTTCCCTGTTTTCGTTTTTTTTAATTCCTAGGCGTAGTGCTTTTTCCCCTATGCCGCCTATTGGTACTAGTGGAGTAGAGTTGGCCTACAATAAATAATCCATAGGTGTAACCTTTCGCTCAATACTAAAATCGACAATTGAAGCATCTAAGGCTGCATTAATCGGGAATACACGACAGAAGGAATTGGTTTATTTACAAACCTCATCTCTGCCCTTCAACTGAAACAAACTATCAACCAGGGCTGAATCCTCAAATAAGGAAGGAAGAAGGAGAATTTTGAAAAGAAGGACATTAATGCTTTATGAAAGCAATCTGTACGAGGCCTCACTTTCTAAGAATCAGGAGAATCAACTGATACAGGTAGGTGATTTGGTATATAACCAAAGGAAGAGCAGAGGGAAAAAACTCCTTTGCCAAAGACTCTTTGAATCAGAATTGTCTTCTTCTGAATCAGGGGAAACCCTTCAGACTTTTTTTCATTCGAGAGAACAGAGTGAATCATAAAAGGGTTGAATCATCCTTTATTTCCGTACGCAAGCCATGGAAGGACATCTACTGTACTACCAGATCTCCATAAGAAGAAGATCCCCTTTCATTCCCATTCCATTGAACCGCTTAGGTGGTATAAGACTAGACTGAGAATCTTGAGCTTGAGTGAGAACTTCAATCTTCTTGGAGACACGGTAGGCCTTGTCATCTGATTGATCTCTTTCCATAACAGCTTTTAGAAGACATGAAGTGAAGGTAGGGTGTTGAGGGTTCTACCAACGCCATGCATCTTAAGAGTTAAGGTACTATGCCTAAGTACTCGGGCTATATGAGTCTAGGTCAGACCCTGTGTTTAGTCTCAAATGAAAATCGAAACATTCTACTCGCTTCCAGGTCGAAGAAAAAAGTAGAGACAGACCTTGTTACCTGATTGGTAACGTGCTAGTCCTTATTAGCTTGCCTATATTAGAGAGATCCCACTTCTTCCTATAGCTTTAACAAGCTATAATTCGATCTTGTTTACTCGCTACTTGATCTCTTTTTTCATATAATGTAATATTACATAAAAAATAGCTTCTCGTAGATGCATCTTAGCTAGCTAGGAATCTATTAGAAGCATAAGCTGTCCGTTCAATCTAAAATACTAAAATAATGAAATAATAAGAAATAGGGTTGAGTAGTGGGAGAGAAGCTAGATGAGAAGCCAGAATGAGCATTCGATCTGATCTTACCTGCATGTAAAGGATAGCTGGGAAGACGAAGCGAGAGAGTGAAAGACCATCGGATGGATCTCTCTGGGGACTGTGAAAGATTTGATAGGAAGTCTATCTTTTCGGGAAGCAGGCGCTATGAAACGAGATGGGATGTTCTAGAGAATATAGGAAGCTTATGTGCAGGTAAGTGAAATACCTGGTTGTCGAGTCATTCAGCGAATGTATGATTCCTAGTTCGATCCAAAAGGTAGAAATTCCTTAGAAACGACTGGGAGCTCTAGCCCATTTCTATTTCCAGGGGACTATCGAGAAAGAGAAAGGATCAAGCTCAAAAATTCCTGCGAGCAGCCAGCGGAGATCGGGGAAACGGGAGAAGAACGGCTTTGTGCCATTAGAATCCTTTTCTGCCAGATAGCCTTGACCTAGCTTCCCGGAAGAATCTCCGGAGCTTAGAAGCACTCTTTGAGACTCTGCCCGCCCTTATGAGAAGGAGTCAAGAAGATAGGAGGGAGGATAGCTATGATCCTGCCAAGGTTTTTTCAAAAATACAACTTTAGGCTAACTAAAATAGCTTTTAGAAAGCTGGAAGCGAGGAATCCTAGTAGTTCTAGGTCTCCGTTTTCTTCAGGTAAAGTCTCCGAATATAGCTGTTACTGATAAGGTAGAAAAGCAAGGTTAGCTGTCGGTTTGGTAGTAAGCAACATCGGAAGGTAGCAGAACGAAGTATTGCGAATGCAATAGTCCCAGCTGCCAGAGTTTTTTAGAGACTGAAGCAGGTCGAGAGCCAGACAGGCTAACGAGCGAGTGTAGTTGCTTCAAAGCGGGATATGAAAAGGAACCGCTGCTAGGAGGACTGTCCTCACTGAACCTGAAAAGATATTAAATCAATTCGTCCGGGGAAGTGAGAGAATGTTTTTTCCAAGGCTAGGGTTGCCCAAGACGTGATGAAGGGGTATCGGGAAGGAATTTAGCGAACAAGCTATAGCACTCTCCTGAGAATTAAGAGGGGAAAAAGCCACAACTGGATGATAGCAAGCCTGGGCTTACGTCGGGAAAAAGAGCGCTGCCTATTCATGTTCAGGTACGAAGTGTGAGTTCTTAAAAAACGAATAAACGAACTCGACCAGGATAGTAATGGACTCAGGTTTGAGTTCTTATAGTAGAATGAAGATCGAGTGAAGGCCTTTGAAAAATGCAAAAGCTTCAGGAGCCAGGAGAAAGGAAAGAATAGTGACTTCCTGGGAGGAGGCGTAGGTGATAGGAAGCTAATCAAGGACAGGCTAAGGATTCGAACAGTCCGTGGGACCTTCAAGGAAGAAGTGAGATAAGCTAGGATGCGTGTGATAGAGTAACCCCTAGCGAGTATAAGTGGATCAGCGCTTCTTTCTTACCCTTACCTAAGCAGTGCCCTTCATTCAGGGTTTCAAGGATCGGTATCGAGATAGCAGCTCGAGGAATCCCTGACTTGCTTGCCTTTTATTTCAGGTATGAAACAAATAGCAGTCCAGGTCTATAAGTAGAAAGGCTCAAGGAAATGCGAAGTATAGAGAGTATAAGATAAGCTAAGATCTAGACTCCCAGATACCAACGAGCGGGATTAGCTACCAAGCGGGGGAGCTTCAGGAGACTGATAGATGATAGGTAGGTGGGTGGGAAATCCAGAGAAGTTACAAATGATACTCTTAATGGATTTGTCCATTTTCATCCTTTTTCATGGGGCAAGAGCCAGCCCATTCTTATAGCATCCAAGGAAAGAAAAATGCCCATGGCAGCTCTTAAAAAGATAGGAGAGGAGTGTGAGTCAGTCGAGTCGAGAAGCAACTCATTTATAAGTGAAAAAAGTTTAAATAAAGGGCGATTTCCAAGTTTCAAGGAAGAGTGGATTAGCCTCGAATATCTTGATCCACTAGAAAGAGAATTACCAGATACGAATACAAATACAGTTGGAGATCAATAAGCCAAAAGCTTTAAGAAAGCTATAGTAAGGTCAGATTACAGGAAGAGCACAGGTCAGTCTTCTTCATAAGTTCCCTTCCCGTCAGGATAGGGCGAAAGTTGCTTTGTCTTTGTATTCAACGAGTGATTCAGAGTTGTCTTGCCTTTCTAAATTCAAGCATGTCTGTTATGCTAGTTCATCTATAGAACGTCAAGACCTTGTCTTCCGTAAGCTAGATACCCGAGAAAGTAGATTAAGGTCATACTTTTTCCTTAGAAAAAAGCCCACCCACGTCTGGGTCATAAGTTTGTCTGCCCATTAACAACAAGAAAGCCAATTCATAGCGCAAGGAGGATAAAGGAAGGGTAGGAGCTATCCAGTAGAATGCTAGGGCACAAAAGCAAGAAGAGGACCTCGCTACACGAATTGAAAGGAAAGCTCGGACTTCTAAAAGGCTTCGAATAACATACATAATATCGTTCATTTTTCCTCCAGCAAGGAGCAGAGCCAGTTCAACTCATGAAATGGATGCTTTCGTAGGGACAGTATGCCTTTTAAGCTAGATAAGGCCTGACCGGCTTCGCGGGAGCATTTCCACTCTCTGGCTAGGCACTCTTTTTGTAGGCCTGAAAGCTCATTCCTAAATGGGAGATAAAGTGCCTTTTCGATTCTTCCTTCCTGCTTGTGTGCTTTCCCTAGGAAAATTGACTCATTCTAGCTCTCCTCTACTTCAACCACTAAGCGCTTCGCTCCTTTAATTAAGAATCGAAAATCTCGCCTTTTTTGGCATGAACATATAGCATGTGTGCCGTGAGGTCAATCACTCTCAGTTCTTCTTTAGAAATTGTCGAACATGATGAAGTTATCGGCTTGAGGCTTCTTTTCAAGCCTTTTCAAGCTGAGTAGAAATATCGTAAGAGAATAAAAGAAATGTACGCCCAACACTCCCATGTCTTTCTTGGTTGGACCAACCCAACCGGCGATTTCCGACAAGTCTTTCTTCATTTTTAGAGCAAGAAGCGGAACAAAAGGGATGAAATTCAAAGTGTTTCTTACGATTACGCCCAACAGCCCACTTGAGCAATTTGCCATTCTCCCATTGATTCCTATGAATATTGGAAAAATTTCTTTCTCATTCACAAATCCATCTTTGTCTATGCTGCTAACTCTCAGTTTGGTCCTACTTCTGGTTCATTTTGTTACTAAAAACGGAGGGGGAAACTCAGTACCAAATGCTTGGCAATCCTTGGTAGAGCTTATTCATGATTTCGTGCCGAACCCGGTAAACGAACAAATAGGTGGTCTTTCCGGAAATGTTCAACAAAAGTTTTCCCCTCGCATCTCGGTCACTTCTACTTTTTCGTTATTTCGTAATCCCCAGGGTATGATACCTTATAGCTTCACAGTCACAAGTCATTTTCTCATTACTTTGGGTCTCTCATTTCCGATTTTTATTGGCATTACTATAGTGGGATTTCAAAGAAATGGGCTTCATTTTTTAAGCATCTCATTACCCGCAGGAGTCCCACTGCCGTTAGCACCTTTTTTAGTACTCCTTGAGCTAATCCCTCATTGTTTTCGCGCATTAAGCTCAGGAATACGTTTATTTGCTAATATGATGGCCGGTCATAGTTCAGTAAAGATTTTAAGTGGGTCCGCTTGGACTATGCTATGTATGAATGATCTTTTTTATTTCATAGGAGATCCTGGTCCTTTATTTATAGTTCTTGCATTAACCGGTCCGGAATTAGGTGTAGCTATATCACAAGCTCATGTTTCTACGATCTCAATCTGTATTTACTTGAATGATGCTACAAATCTCCATCAAAGTGGTTATTTATTTATAATTGAACAAAAGCGAGGAGCGAAGCAAAGTACCATCCTTATCCCCGAGAAGAGAAGAAAAAGAAAGGAATTAGTATGCAAGCTTCAGGGAAAGATTTATAAATTCGTCCGGGGTAGACGGATCTACCAGCTACAACCATGAAGCTGAGGTCATCGTGTTGGATGGTCTTCTTTCAAGGTGGCAAGGATGAAGCTTGACTCAGGTAGGGGGACTGCTAAGTCCGCTACTTTGGAAACCTACAGAGGTGCCAAGGGATCTTCCAACAAAAATGTTCGCTATATCTTCCTCCTTAACCTCTATAGCTTCAAAAGGGTGGTCTTTGCCATAAGGTAGGAGATGAGGTCCCGGGTATATATAGTATACTTCCTAGTGTTGGGAACGCAGAAAGTGCAAGATTTGGCTGATGCAGGATAACGTCAGAAGATTCTTCATTTTGACTATCTTCGCTTGCATCAGAAACATTACCAGCTCCTTGATGTATTTAAATATGCTTAGTAGCAGGTATGTTTAAATTATCCAAACTCGATTGAATGGCATTGGAGGCATTAAAACCTAAAGGTAGATAGCAGCTTTTTCAGGTAGAGAGCCATACCCTGCAGTAGCTTATATAAGGATATTCGGAAGGGGGAAGGGGTACTATTAGTTGAGCCAGGTGCGGATCGCGAGCGAACCAAAAATCCATAGCCATATCCTTAAGCTGTGATGCGGAGCAACGTCTTGATGCGGAACAACATCTGCTGCCATCTCTCCCTCTCACTATACACCTTGCTCAGATCTTCCTCGGGCGGATGGGCACTCGGCTTTCCTCCCTGGGGTGGCTCTTTCTTCCCCCGGCCGTCTCATTCCCACCTTTCGGTATTAGCTTTCTGGCTCTACCACAGCCTTAGGACAGTTCGACCACGGGCGAATTCCAACCCTCACTCTACCCCCACATCTTCCTTCTCCCTGGTTACATGCTCATGGGATTGGTTGAAAGAAAGAGTCTTACTCATCGAGTTTCCCTGCAAATGATGTGAATGACACTATTTGAGGCAGTTTCAGAGGCCTTTGTATTGGTTTTTGTCTCAACCTACATTTCTCAGCGCTCTGTGCTTCTATAGCTCCCCATCTCACCTGTGGATGCGTACTTTGCCTGCTCTGTGGTCTCGTGGACGCCCTTGCTATCGATTCCAATGGCCTCTTTTTTATGGCACTCCTGAAGCATCCCATAATTGGATATTCTAATGAGTTTAATGCGCCTACTTTGCTTGGGCTGTAAGCTAAGTCTTGGTATTGCCGGGATCTTCCCATAGGATATAGTGTACTCCCTTGCCCTACTAGGCCCTCTCCTCCCTACGCTTCTTTGGGCTCCGGACTGAATGGAATAGCGCTAGCTAAAAGTTCAGAGGCTTGGCTTCCCGAAAGCATTGATTGAATAGCACAGGAGTAGGAGTAGCACAAGGGAGAGGGCAGGTGCATTCTTCCTAACTTTGTTGGCTGGATAGAATATCCTATCGTAATCGTATATAAAGTAGGTAGCCTGCCTTTCCTTTCACGCTAGTGCTCCTTCATTGACTGTGTAGGCTTGAGCTTTGACTTTTACTGCTTGACTTTCTTACTGATTTACTGCACCTTAATAGAATGCCAATGAGGCAGGATGCATAAGACATTTAATTGTAAGTCGAAGAAGAGAAAGCCCTACTTATTTGTCTAAGAAGGTAGTGCTAACTAACTGAATGCCAATACTTTTCACAGTTTGACTCGATTCTGCTCCCCGGGCCTTAGCAGCGCACCCCCTAACCCGCTTCCCTCGACTGCCTTCATAGAAGAAGAGGGGGATTTCGAAGAATGGAAATTCAATTCAAGAGAGGTGGTCAAGGTTGGAAGGAAGAAGAAGGCTTTTCAGCCAAGGGAAGAGGGAAGACAAGATCTGATCTCCTTTTTTTAGCCTAGAAATGGATGAGGGAGCCCTCTCGGGAAAGCAACTGTCCTTACTAAACTATGCGCTCACCCCTCTGACCAAACCGAAGAAAGTTAGGGGAGAAATTCCCCAGCCGTCTCATATCCCCTTTTCAATAAAGCACACTTTGGCGGGCACTTCTCCCTCCATCGAAGCGGATCGCCAGACCCTCCTGATTATGTAGCTTGGCCCCTCGTTATCAAGAACTCGAAAAAGGGAAGCGTACGCTTTCTCGATGTCCGATTTTTGAAGAAGAGCCCAGACGATGGGGCGGCGAAAGGGGACGAATACGCCTTCGAAGGGGGAATGGCGAGAAAAAATCCAATTCTAGGGGGGCGGGAGAATGGGGCATTTCTCAGCAAGCAAAAGGGCTTAAAAGCGCCTTTATCAAACCTATTAGTAAAGCATCAAGGCTCCTTTATTAGGTTGGGCGCTAGCTAGCGCTTTACTAATCTAATAGAAAGTCAGGCTCTTCTTATGTTTCAAAAATACCGGGGCGGGGGAGAGGGAAATGCTCCTTTCTCGATTGTTCGTCCAGGAGAGGTGAAACCCTATGCATAGTGGTAAAGGCGTAAGACCTCCAACTCAAATGCAAATGAGGGGAGTAAGGTTGACTCCGGTCCCTCCTCCTAAAGGAAGTGAGCGACATCTTGTACGATGTACGTCCTGGCCGCTTGCAAGCGCTCGCTTGAACAGGTAGATCGGGGAAACTGCATATGATCTTCCGCGGCATGCGTGAATGTGGTAGCTCGGAAACGTCATTGCCTATGACTTTGGGTGCGTTCCGCTTGCCATCTCCCCGATGGAATAGATAGCTCCTGCAATGCTCGCTTCACTTCCAGCATTGAAAAGAGGCAGCCTCATGTCACTATGAGCTCGTCCGGAGATCGTGATTTAGCTGTTGCGAGCTCCTCGCTTTCTGCTAGACCCGCCCTCTAGCTGTAGAAGCTTTTCGGGCTCTCGAAAAGTTCGAACCGGCCTTGACTTTTATAGTCGACAAGCTTTACTTATAGCAAATTCCATAGAAAGGGGCCGGCCGCCTGGAATCAAAAGAGTTTCAAACTCGTTGAAGGATCCTTGTGGCTCCGGATCCCTCCAATCCAGCCGATTCCGAATCCACCAATTCCGGGATCTTTTGCAGCGAAGGCCTGTCATCGAATTCTTCAAACCTGGGGTATGCCGATCTTAAATGAAACTAAACATGATTGATCCTACTATCAATCAATCCGTCATACAAAGGCGTAACTCCGGCTCTCTCTACGGGTAGAAGGAGGGACAACAGCCTTGTCAAGGCGCGGGCCAAGCCAACTCAAAGTGAAGCGATTTATACCGAGCAAGAACCTGCACTAGAATAGGAAAAGCGAGACATTCCTTCTTTTTAAGAATTCCAGTCCTGCGGGTCTGCCCGAACTGTAAGTGATTCAAACAAAGAGGCGGGTCCTCACTCGGTTGAAGTACCAAAACTCCTCCTCCTTTATCCCGGGGGGATGAGGATGAGACAGAGTTGACTCCCGCGGCCTCTCGGTAGAAGAGGGAGAAAGCCCAGTCCTCTATCTCAGTCTCAACAGAAGGTAAGAGGAAGGGCCATTCCCTCTTTCTTTCGGGAAGGGCTTAAAAGCGCTTTCATCATGTCAAGCTTCAGGCAACCACTTTCTTGGATGATATGCGGTCCATAGAATGGATCGTTCTCATGGGCGATGATAACACCTTCGCCGATGTGCCTGCTTTTCACTATAGCTTCCTGATTAGGCCAGCTCTGGGAGGATCGGCTTAAGCCTATTGTTGCTAGGATTTTTGAGAGAAGCTTGTAGACAGTGTTATACAGGCTTTGAGGAGCGGCCTGAAATCTTTCAACCGATTGGCTTCAAAGGACTTTGGAAGAAAAGCAATGAGCATAGTGTTGAACTCTTTTCAGTAAGCACCCCTTCCGAAATAAATCCTTGATTGCCATCGATATTTCCTCTCCCCCTTAATGGGGAGTTTTTGATCTTATCCCGGACCTTCAATCTTAAACTGAAAAGAGCGTTCAGAGTCCTCCAGAAAGATTGACTTAACCTTCCCGTCGATGGTGAGCTCTTGCTTGGAGAAGATCAGCCTCTTATCCTTATCCCTGAGTCACTTTTCTCCGTGTTGAAGCCTATACCTATAATGCATTGCCTCATCTGGAATCTTATCTTTAGCGAATTGAATCCTCTACTTAATACCTAATCTTGAATCCTACACCGACCGGTCGAGCTAGGAGCGAAGCCTGTCGTGTCTTGCACAAATGATTATCTTTCGAAAAGCTAGGCTCCCTTAGTCAGTAAGAAAATCATTAAATTCGAATCTCCTCTAACTAAACCTAACCTATAGAGGAGCTAAAGAGACTTGCTTTTTTTAAATGCCCAAAAGCCCTATATAGTAAGGGGGAAGCAACTACCTCAACCGAACCGGAATTGCAAAAGAAGCATACCGAGCCAAGAGATTCAAGAACAACGGAAGGTCAGGAGGCAAGGGTCCTTTGGAGGTGAGAGCCCACTCGCCCTACTATCGAGTTGGTAATCCGAGGAGGTGAGCCCTAATCGATAAAGATAGGAGAGGAAGAAGAGTAGCTTGAGGAAGCAACCAAGAATAACTAAGATATATTAAGAACAGACAGATATAGTGGATAGTTGAATTAGAAGGTAGCGGGACAGGAAGGAAGAAAGTAGGTCTATCGAGCGGTTCAAGGGACTTATAGTGTCTTTTTGGAAGGACAAACAAGAAAAGAATGTCTTAGCTGTTCTGCTGCTAGGCGAAGAGCTGAGGGTTGGATTTGACTCAAGTTAATGAAGAAAGGATAGGATAGAGACTGGGTGAGGTAGACCAGGACTTCGCCTTAATATTCATAGGGGGGAATATTAGCTCGCTAAGCTTCCCAAGATCTCCGACCTACGCTTTTTAGGGCATCCGGGAAGCCTCCCTTGGGAGCAGGTCACTGCCTTCACTCACTCCTTTAGGAGCTTTCAACCGCGCTGCCGACCTCGTCATCCCGGGTTCGCTTGCTCATGAGAACCGTAAGATATCTAACAAAGTCAATCTACTATTCCTGTCTTTGCTTTCAGTCTTCTCTTTCAGTAGTGTTGACCCTATATATAGTAAGCAACTAACCTTAAGAGCTTGCAGTCCCTTCAAGGTAGTCTGCTAAAGTCTTTTGGCAGGAAAGACAACCCTAGCTACTAGAAGAAGTAGTTCACTTCGTTAACACCTTACCTTACCCCTTTCGCTCGCAGCCGGGTTTAAGAATTCCTTAGTAGCTACCCCTTTTATCTTATTTAAAAACAAACAGCATTTCGCTTTGCTCAGTCCTCTCTTGCTAGACTGGCTACCTATGCCCATTGGTGGATTTCCCCTATGCGCCTTCGTTGAGCCTAAGAAGAATAGGGATGTCCGAAACTCAAGCCCCAACCCAGGAGTGAGTTCCCGCAGGTCATTTCTCTTATGAGGCAAGTCGTTCTAGTGTTTTAGAGCACAAGAAGTTGCTGAAGAGCGAATAAAGAAGGGGCTTCCAACTGGAATCGATGGCGCATGGCCAGGAGGCAACAAAGGCTTTTGGATTGGAAGTCCATCTCTTCTATGCAAAGTCAGTTTAGAAGAATCTTTCGTTTCACGCGGATCACCTCCATTATCATCAAAATCACATGCCATAAAAGGTCAAAAACCCTGGTGAATTTTTGGCCTGAGCCCGCTTCACCCCGTCTTGTTCTCTCTTCCCCCATCTTCTTTATCATAATCTGCGCCTGCCCGCTCCCTTGACCTTGACAGTGAGTAAGGATGAGAATCAGGCCTTGAGGCACTAGCAATCGATCTTAACAAAAAGAAATTGTGG